GCTAGCGTAGCTTAAAATAAAGCATAGCACTGAAGATGCTAAGATGGGCCCTAAAAAGCCTCGCGTGCACAAAGGCTTGGTCCTGACTTTACTATCAGCTTTAACACAATTTACACATGCAAGTATCCGCAGCCCTGTGAGGATGCCCTTAATCCCCCGCCCGGGGACGAGGAGCAGGCATCAGGCACTACCACATTGCCCAAGACGCCTTGCCACGCCACACCCCCAAGGGAATTCAGCAGTGATAAACATTAAGCCATGAGTGAAAACTTGACTTAGTTAGTGTTAAGAGGGCCGGTAAAACTCGTGCCAGCCACCGCGGTTATACGAGAGACCCTAGTTGATACATGCGGCGTAAAGGGTGGTTAAGGAAAATGCAAATAAAGCCGAAGGGCCTCTTGGCCGTCATACGCTCCTGAGTGTCCGAAGCCCAAAAACGAAAGTAGCTTTAACACAGCCCACCTGACCCCACGAAAGCTGAGAAACAAACTGGGATTAGATACCCCACTATGCTCAGCCGTAAACCTAGATGTTTTCCCACAATAAACATCCGCCAGGGTACTACGAGCGTTAGCTTAAAACCCAAAGGACTTGGCGGTGCCTTAGACCCCCCTAGAGGAGCCTGTTCTAGAACCGATAACCCCCGTTAAACCTCACCACTTCTGGTCAACCCCGCCTATATACCGCCGTCGTCAGCTTACCCTGTGAAGGATTAACAGTAAGCTAAATGAATACATTCCAAAACGTCAGGTCGAGGTGTAGCGCACGAAGTGGGAAGAAATGGGCTACATTTTCTACAGTAGAATATTAACGAACAGTACCCTGAAAACTTACTCGAAGGAGGATTTAGTAGTAAAAAGGAAATAGAGTGTCCTTTTGAACCCGGCTCTGAGGCGCGTACACACCGCCCGTCACTCTCCCCTGTCACACAGCACCAAATGTTCATAACACCAAAGCACCGACAAGGGGAGGCAAGTCGTAACATGGTAAGTGTACCGGAAGGTGCACTTGGATCAAACCCAGGGCGTGGCTGAGACAGTTAAGCATCTCCCTTACACCGAGAAGACATCCATGCAAGTTGGATCACCCTGAGCCAAACAGCTAGCTTAATCACCAATTTAACTCAACAACATAAATAATATAGCACAAACCTAAATTATTTAACTAAACCATTTTTCCACCTTAGTACGGGAGACGGAAAAGGCACCTTTAAGCAATAGAAAAAGTACCGCAAGGGAAAGCTGAAAGAGTAATGAAACAATCCATATAAGCACAAAAAAGCAGAGCTTTGACCTCGTACCTTTTGCATCATGATTTAGCCAGTATTACACAAGCAAAGCGACCTTTAGTTTGAAACCCCGAAACCAAGTGAGCTACCCCGGGACAGCCAAAATGGGCGAACCCGTCTCTGTGGCAAAAGAGTGGGAAGAGCCCCGGGTAGAGGTGATAAACCTACCGAACTTGGTGATAGCTGGTTGCCTAAGAAATGAATAGAAGTTCAGCCTCGTACCCCTTTCATCAACAAAGAAACATCTAAACAAGCAAAAAGAGAAATACGAGAGTTAGTCAAAGGGGGTACAGCCCCTTTGACCAAGGACACAACCTTAAACAGGAGGATAAGGGTCATACTTTATAAAACTAGTCGCCTCAGTGGGCCTAAAAGCAGCCATCTGAACAGAAAGCGTTAAAGCTCAAACGACAAAAAGTTTATTATCCTGATAAATAACCCCACTCCCCTGACAATATTAGGCCATTCCATGCCAACATGGAAGAGACCATGCTAAAATGAGTAACAAGAGGACAAAATCCTCTCCTGGCACAAGTGCATACCAGACTGGACTAACCACTGGAAACTAACGAACCCAAAAAAAGAGGGTAATGTTGACAACAAAAACCCCAAGAAAACCCAACAAAGCTTAATCGTTAACCCCACACTGGAGTGCCCCAAGGAAAGACTAAAAGAAAAGGAAGGAACTCGGCAAGCACAAGCCTCGCCTGTTTACCAAAAACATCGCCTCCTGCAAACCCCCATGTATAGGAGGTCCAGCCTGCCCGGTGACTACAAGTTTAACGGCCGCGGTATTTTGACCGTGCAAAGGTAGCGCAATCACTTGTCTTTTAAATGAAGACCTGTATGAATGGCTAAACGAGGGCTTAACTGTCTCCCTTTTCCAGTCAGTGAAATTGATCTACCCGTGCAGAAGCGGGTATAAATATACAAGACGAGAAGACCCTTTGGAGCTTAAGGTGCAGATCCACCTACGTTAAACAACTTACTAAATAAGTATTAAACCTAGTAGTTAATGGAATCTTACCTTCGGTTGGGGCGACCATGGAGAACAAAAAATCCTCCAAGTGGACTGGGACTAAATCCTAAAACCAAGAATGACACTTCTAAGTCACAGAAATTCTGACCAATTATGATCCGGCCAACAGGCCGATCAACGGACCAAGTTACCCTAGGGATAACAGCGCAATCCCCTCCAAGAGTTCATATCGACGAGAGGGTTTACGACCTCGATGTTGGATCAGGACATCCTAATGGTGCAGCCGCTATTAAGGGTTCGTTTGTTCAACGATTAAAGTCCTACGTGATCTGAGTTCAGACCGGAGCAATCCAGGTCAGTTTCTATCTGTAAAGTCATTTTTCCTAGTACGAAAGGACCGGAAAAAAAAGGCCCATGCTACAAGTACGCCTTTCCCCTAATTAATGAAAGCAACTAAATTAAGTAAAGGGTGGACCTAAAGCACAGGCCAAAATAAAGCCACACTAAGATGGCAGAGCATGGTAATTGCAAAAGGCCTAAGCCCTTTCAGCCAGAGGTTCAAATCCTCTTCTTAGTTTATGCTAAACACTATATTAACCCATCTAATCAACCCCCTCGCATATATTGTTCCCGTACTCTTAGCCGTAGCCTTTCTTACACTAATTGAACGAAAAGTCTTAGGGTATATACAACTACGAAAAGGCCCAAATATTGTAGGACCCTACGGACTACTTCAACCCATTGCTGATGGGGTCAAACTATTCATCAAAGAACCTATTCGCCCATCTACATCATCCCCCTTCTTATTTCTGGCAACCCCCATGCTCGCACTAACCCTGGCAATAACCCTGTGAGCACCAATACCCATACCACACCCAGTCACCGACTTAAACCTAGGAATCCTATTCGTTCTCGCCCTCTCAAGCCTGGCAGTATACTCAATTTTAGGCTCAGGATGAGCATCCAATTCAAAATATGCACTAATTGGCGCCCTCCGAGCCGTAGCACAAACAATCTCATACGAAGTTAGCCTCGGCTTAATCTTGCTTTCCATTATTATTTTTTCCGGCGGATACACACTACAAATGTTTAACACCACACAAGAAAGCATTTGACTACTAATCCCCGCCTGACCCCTAGCCGCAATATGGTACATTTCCACCCTAGCCGAGACAAACCGCGCACCATTCGACCTAACTGAAGGGGAGTCTGAACTAGTCTCAGGCTTTAACGTAGAATACGCCGGCGGCCCATTTGCCCTGTTCTTTCTAGCCGAATATGCCAACATTCTTCTAATAAACACCCTATCAGCAATTCTTTTTTTAGGCGCGTCACACATGCCATCCATCCCAGAACTAACAACAATTAACTTAATGACCAAAGCCGCCTTCTTATCAGTAGTATTTCTATGAGTCCGAGCCTCATACCCGCGATTCCGATATGACCAACTCATACACTTAGTATGAAAAAACTTCCTCCCTCTAACCCTAGCCCTGGTCTTATGACATACCGCCCTCCCAATTGCCCTAGCAGGACTGCCCCCACAACTATAACCACGGAACCGTGCCTGAATTCCTAAGGACCACTTTGATAGAGTGGCTTATGGGGGTTAAAGTCCCCCCAGTTCCTAGAAAGAAGGGAATTGAACCCATACTCAGGAGATCAAAACTCCTGGTGCTTCCTCTACACCACTTTCTAAGATAAGGTCAGCTAATTAAGCTTTCGGGCCCATACCCCGAACATGACGGTTAAAATCCCTCCCATATCAATGAACCCCTATGTACTCGCTATCCTCCTATCTAGCCTAGGACTAGGAACCACCCTGACCTTCGCCAGCTCCCACTGACTACTCGCCTGAATAGGACTAGAAATTAATACCCTGGCAATTACCCCTCTAATAGCCCAACAACACCACCCACGGGCAGTTGAAGCAACCACAAAATACTTTTTAACCCAAGCAACCGCCGCAGCAATAATTCTATTTGCCGCAACAACAAACGCTTGAATTACAGGAGAGTGAGATATTAATAACCTATCTCACCCCCTCGCCTCAACAATAACAATTATTGCCCTGGCCCTAAAAATTGGCCTAGCCCCCATGCACTTCTGACTCCCAGAAGTTCTTCAAGGATTAGACCTACTCACAGGACTAATTTTATCAACTTGACAAAAACTAGCCCCATTCGCACTTATCATTCAAATTGCGCCAACCACCGACCCCGCAATACTTACATCCCTCGGACTCCTGTCCACACTAATTGGAGGATGGGGGGGCCTTAACCAAACCCAAGTACGAAAAATCCTAGCCTACTCCTCAATTGCACACATGGGCTGAATATTAATTATCCTACAATACGCCCCTCAGCTAACCCTACTCGCGCTAGGAACATACATCTTCATAACCTCAGCAGCCTTCCTATCACTAAAAATAGCATCAGCCACAAAAATTAATACCCTAACAATAATATGATCGAAAACCCCAATCCTAGCAGCAACAACAGCCATAACCCTCCTCTCACTAGGAGGACTTCCTCCCCTAACAGGATTCATGCCAAAATGACTAATCCTACAAGAGATAACAAAACAAGAACTCCCCCTCACAGCAACAATTATAGCCCTTGCCGCCTTACTAAGCCTGTACTTCTACCTGCGACTCTGTTATGCCATAGCCCTTACCATCTCCCCCAACACGACCAATGCCACAACACCATGACGAACCCAAACGACCCAAACAACACTAACCCTGGCCCTATCAACAACAATTTCTCTAGGACTATTACCAATCACCCCAGCCATCCTAATGCTAACCACCTAGAGACTTAGGATAATTTAGACCAAGAGCCTTCAAAGCCCTAAGTAGGAGTTAAAATCTCCTAGTCTCTGATTAAGACCTGCGGGACTTTATCCCACATCTTCTGAATGCAACTCAGACACTTTAATTAAGCTAAGGCCTTTCTAGATGAGAAGGCCTCGATCCTACAAACTCTTAGTTAACAGCTAAGCGCTCAAGCCAGCGAGCATTCATCTACTCTCCCGCCGTTAGCCGAGTAAGGCGGGAAAGCCCCGGCAGACGTTAATCTGCGTCTTGAGATTTGCAATCTTACGTGTATGCTCCACCACGGGGCTTGATAGGAAGAGGACTCAAACCTCTATCTTCGGGGCTACAACCCACCGCCTAGCTTCGGCCATCCTACCTGTGGCAATCACGCGCTGATTCTTCTCTACCAACCACAAAGATATTGGCACCCTGTATTTAGTATTTGGTGCCTGAGCCGGCATAGTCGGTACCGCCCTTAGCTTGCTCATTCGAGCTGAGCTCAGCCAGCCTGGGTCCCTCCTAGGTGATGACCAAATTTATAACGTCATTGTTACCGCACATGCCTTTGTTATAATTTTCTTTATAGTAATACCCATTCTCATTGGCGGATTCGGCAATTGACTAATCCCCCTAATAATTGGAGCCCCTGACATAGCATTCCCTCGAATGAACAATATAAGCTTTTGACTCCTGCCCCCATCATTTCTCCTACTATTAGCCTCATCTGGGGTTGAAGCCGGGGCTGGTACTGGTTGAACAGTTTATCCACCACTGGCAGGTAATCTAGCCCACGCAGGTGCCTCCGTAGACCTGACTATTTTCTCCCTTCACTTGGCCGGTGTGTCATCTATTTTGGGCGCAATCAACTTTATTACAACTACAATTAATATGAAACCCCCTGCCATTTCTCAATATCAAACACCTCTGTTTGTTTGAGCTGTTCTCGTGACCGCCGTTCTCCTTCTACTATCTCTCCCAGTCCTGGCCGCCGGGATTACAATACTACTGACTGATCGAAACTTAAATACTACATTCTTTGATCCTGCAGGAGGAGGAGACCCCATCCTCTACCAACACCTATTTTGATTTTTCGGTCACCCAGAGGTCTATATTCTAATTTTACCAGGATTCGGGATTATCTCCCACGTCGTAGCTTACTACGCAGGTAAAAAAGAACCATTTGGATACATAGGCATAGTCTGGGCTATAATGGCTATTGGCCTACTAGGATTTATTGTCTGAGCCCATCACATGTTTACAGTAGGAATGGACGTAGATACCCGTGCATATTTCACCTCTGCAACCATAATTATTGCAATCCCAACGGGTGTAAAAGTCTTTAGCTGATTAGCCACACTTCACGGAGGATCAATTAAATGGGAAACACCAATACTCTGAGCCCTGGGCTTCATCTTCCTATTCACAGTTGGGGGGCTAACAGGAATTGTTCTAGCTAACTCATCACTAGACATTGTCCTCCATGATACATACTATGTTGTTGCACACTTTCACTATGTTTTATCAATAGGGGCCGTATTTGCTATTATGGCAGCCTTTGTGCACTGATTCCCCTTATTTACAGGATACACACTCCATAGCACTTGAACTAAAATCCATTTCGGGGTAATGTTCATCGGTGTAAACCTCACTTTCTTCCCACAGCACTTCCTAGGCCTAGCAGGTATACCACGCCGATATTCGGACTACCCAGATGCCTATACCCTGTGAAATACGGTATCCTCTATTGGATCACTAATTTCGCTAGTAGCAGTAATCATGTTCCTATTTATCCTCTGGGAAGCCTTTGCCGCAAAACGAGAAGTCTCATCTGTAGAATTAACCGCAACAAATGTTGAATGACTACACGGATGCCCCCCTCCGTATCACACATTCGAAGAACCCGCATTTGTTCAAGTTCAATCAAATTAATCGAGGAAGGGAGGAATTGAACCCCCATCTAATGGTTTCAAGCCAATCACATAACCACTCTGTCACTTCCTTCTAAGACATTAGTAAACCCGTAAATTACATCACTTTGTCAAGGTGAAATAGTAGGTTAAACTCCTGCATGTCTTAAGCTTTTAGCTTAATGGCACATCCCACACAATTAGGATTCCAAGACGCGGCATCACCCGTTATAGAAGAACTTCTCCACTTTCACGACCACGCCCTAATAATTGTATTTTTAATTAGCACCCTAGTACTTTACATTATTGTTGCAATAGTATCAACAAAGCTCACAAATAAGTACATTCTAGACTCCCAAGAGATTGAAATCGTATGAACCGTCCTACCAGCTGTGATTCTTGTTTTAATCGCCCTCCCCTCTCTACGAATCCTTTATCTTATAGATGAGATTAATGATCCCCATCTAACGATTAAGGCCATGGGCCATCAATGATATTGAAGCTATGAATACACCGACTACGAAAATCTAGGATTTGACTCATACATAATCCCAACCCAAGACCTCACCCCCGGACAATTCCGACTGCTCGAAACAGATCACCGAATGGTAGTCCCAATAGAATCCCCAATCCGAGTACTTGTCTCAGCCGAAGATGTCCTACACTCCTGAGCCGTACCATCCCTTGGAATCAAAATAGACGCCGTCCCAGGCCGTCTTAATCAAACAGCCTTTATTGCCTCTCGCCCCGGGGTATTTTATGGACAATGCTCTGAAATCTGCGGGGCAAACCATAGCTTTATGCCCATCGTAGTAGAAGCAGTCCCTCTTGAACACTTTGAGAACTGATCCTCACTTATACTAGAAGACGCCTCACTAGGAAGCTAAATCTGGGCCTCAGCGTTGGCCTTTTAAGCCAAAGAATGGTGCCTCCCAACCACCCCTAGTGAAATGCCTCAATTAAACCCCGCCCCTTGATTCGCAATCTTAGTATTTTCATGATTAGTATTCCTTACTATCATTCCCACCAAAGTAATAAACCACATCTCACCTAATGAGCCGGCACTCCTGGACTCCGAGAAACACAAAACCGAACCCTGAGACTGACCATGGCAATAAGCTTCTTCGACCAATTCGCAACCCCTTCATATCTGGGTATTCCACTAATTGCAATTGCAATTGCCCTACCATGAGTACTACTTCCCTCCCCCTCATCACGATGAATTAGTAACCGCCTAATCACCCTCCAAGGATGATTCATTAATCGATTTACCAACCAGCTTATACTCCCACTAAATATTGGGGGCCACAAATGAGCACTACTATTCGCCTCTTTAATACTATTCTTAATTACCATCAATATGCTTGGATTACTACCATATACATTTACCCCAACAACACAACTATCACTAAACATAGGATTTGCAGTCCCCCTCTGACTTGCAACCGTCCTTATCGGAATGCGAAACCAGCCAACAGTAGCCTTAGGCCACCTGCTTCCTGAAGGCACCCCCATTCCCCTCATCCCAGTATTAATCATCATCGAAACAATTAGCTTATTTATTCGCCCATTAGCCCTAGGAGTTCGATTGACAGCAAACTTAACTGCAGGACACCTGTTAATTCAACTAATTGCCACTGCCGTCTTTGTCCTCCTTCCAATAATGCCAACAGTTGCAATTTTAACGGCCACCGTCCTATTTCTCCTTACACTTTTAGAAGTTGCAGTAGCAATAATTCAAGCATACGTATTCGTCCTTCTCCTTAGCCTATACCTGCAAGAGAACGTTTAATGGCCCACCAAGCACATGCATATCATATGGTTGATCCAAGCCCATGACCACTGACCGGCGCAATCGGAGCTCTTCTAATGACATCCGGCCTAGCAACCTGGTTTCACTTCCACTCAACTACCCTAATAACTCTTGGGATAGTTCTTTTACTTCTTACTATATTTCAATGATGACGAGATATTATTCGAGAAGGAACCTTCCAAGGCCACCACACACCCCCCGTTCAAAAAGGCCTACGCTACGGAATAATCCTATTCATCACATCCGAAGTCTTCTTCTTCTTAGGATTTTTCTGAGCTTTCTACCACTCAAGCCTAGCACCCACCCCAGAACTAGGGGGATGCTGACCCCCCACAGGAATTACCCCACTAGACCCCTTCGAAGTCCCCTTACTCAACACAGCCGTACTTTTAGCATCAGGGGTCACAGTAACATGAGCCCACCACAGCCTAATAGAAGGGGAGCGCAAACAAGCCATCCAATCTCTTACACTAACTATTATCCTCGGCCTCTACTTTACTGCCCTACAAGCCATAGAATACTATGAAGCACCATTTACAATTGCAGACGGAGTCTACGGATCAACATTCTTCGTCGCCACAGGATTCCACGGACTACATGTCATTATTGGATCCTCATTCCTGGCCGTCTGCCTACTACGCCAAATCCAATACCATTTTACATCTGAACATCACTTCGGCTTTGAGGCCGCCGCATGATACTGACACTTTGTAGATGTAGTATGACTATTCCTCTACGTATCTATTTATTGATGAGGCTCATATCTTTCTAGTATTAAATTAGTACAAATGACTTCCAATCATTTAGTCTTGGTTAAAGCCCAAGGAAAGATAATGAACTTAGTTGTTACAATCTTAATAATCACAGTCACCCTGTCCCTAGTACTAGCGATTGTATCTTTTTGATTACCACAAATAAACCCAGATGCGGAAAAACTCTCCCCCTATGAGTGCGGCTTCGACCCGCTGGGGTCCGCCCGTCTTCCGTTCTCGCTTCGATTCTTTTTAGTTGCCATCTTATTCTTATTATTTGACCTAGAAATTGCTCTACTCCTCCCCTTGCCATGAGGAGACCAACTCCACAACCCAACCGGAACATTTTTCTGAGCCACAGCAGTACTAGTTTTACTCACACTTGGACTAGTCTATGAATGAATTCAAGGTGGCCTGGAATGAGCAGAATAGGGGGCTAGTCCAAACAAGACCTCTGATTTCGGCTCAGAAAATCATGGTTTAATTCCATGGTCCCCTTATGACTCCCGTACACTTCAGCTTTAGCTCAGCCTTTACATTAGGACTCATAGGCCTAGCCTTCCACCGCACCCACCTACTCTCCGCCCTCCTCTGCCTAGAAGGGATAATGCTGTCCCTATTTATTGCGTTAGCCCTTTGGGCCCTACAGTTTGAGTCAACTGTATTCTCCACAGCCCCCATGCTTCTTCTGGCTTTCTCCGCCTGTGAAGCCAGCGCAGGACTCGCCCTTTTAGTTGCCACAGCCCGAACACATGGGACAGACCGACTACAAAATCTTAACTTACTACAATGTTAAAAGTATTAATCCCCACAATTATGCTATTCCCAACAATCTGGCTCTCAGCACCAAAATGATTATGGTCTACAACCGTCGCACACAGCATACTAATTGCCCTAATTAGCCTCTCCTGACTAAAATGGACGTCAGAGACAGGCTGAACAGCCTCCAACCTATATTTAGCCACAGACCCCTTATCAACCCCCCTCTTAGTACTCACATGCTGATTACTCCCATTAATAATTTTAGCAAGTCAAAATCACATCTACCCCGAACCCATTAACCGACAACGTCTTTACATCACCCTTTTAGCCTCACTACAAACCTTCCTTATTATAGCATTTGGGGCCACAGAAATTATCATGTTCTATATCATATTTGAAGCCACCCTCATCCCCACACTAATCATTATTACCCGCTGAGGCAACCAAACTGAACGCCTCAATGCAGGAACATACTTCCTATTTTACACACTAGCCGGGTCACTACCCCTCCTCGTAGCCCTTCTTCTGCTTCAACAGACTACAGGAACTCTTTCAATACTAATCTTGCAATACTCACAGCCCCTCACACTCAACTCATGAGGCCACAGTATTTGATGAGCAGGGTGCCTAATTGCGTTCTTAGTAAAAATACCACTCTATGGAGTCCACCTATGACTCCCTAAAGCCCACGTCGAAGCCCCAGTGGCCGGATCAATGGTTCTAGCCGCAGTGCTACTAAAACTAGGAGGATACGGCATAATACGAATAATAGTAATACTAGACCCGCTTTCTAAGGAACTAGCCTACCCATTTATTATCCTAGCACTATGAGGAATTATCATAACCGGATCAATCTGCCTTCGCCAAACAGACCTAAAATCTTTAATTGCCTACTCATCCGTCAGCCACATAGGATTAGTGGCCGGGGGCATCCTGATCCAAACCCCATGAGGATTCACTGGCGCAATTATCTTAATAATTGCCCACGGACTAGTCTCTTCCGCGCTATTCTGTTTGGCTAACACCACCTACGAACGAACCCACAGCCGAACCATAGTATTAGCCCGAGGGCTTCAAATAATCTTCCCATTAACAGCCGCTTGATGATTCATTGCCAACCTGGCCAATCTCGCACTACCCCCCCTCCCAAACCTAATAGGAGAACTCATAATTATTACCACCCTTTTCAACTGATCCCCCTGAACCATTATATTAACAGGAACAGGAACATTAATCACAGCAGGCTACTCCCTATACCTTTTCCTAATATCACAACGAGGGCCCACACCCAGCCACATCACAGGACTAGCCCCATTCCACACCCGAGAACACCTATTAATAGTACTCCACCTACTCCCAGTCATCCTTCTAGTAACAAAGCCAGAGCTTATATGAGGCTGATGCCACTAGTAAGTATAGTTTAACTTAAAACATTAGATTGTGATTCTAAAAATAGAGGTTAAAATCCTCTTACTCACCGAGGAAGGCCTGCAGCAATTAAGCACTGCTAATGCTTATACCCGCGGCTAAATTCCGCGGCTTTCTCACGCTTCCAAAGGATAACAGCTCATCCGTTGGTCTTAGGAACCAAAAACTCTTGGTGCAAATCCAAGTGGAAGCTATGCACCCAACTACCTTAATTTTATCATCCTCACTAATTCTAATCATTGTAATCCTTACTTACCCCTTACTCACAACACTAACTCCTACACCAAAAAGCCCAAATTGAGCATCAACCCACGTAAAAACCTCTGTGAGCACCGCATTTTTCGTCAGCCTCCTGCCCCTCATAATTTTTCTGGATCAAGGGGCCGAAACTATTGTCACCAACTGACACTGAATAAACACCACCCTATTTGACATCAACATTAGCTTTAAATTCGACCACTACTCACTTATTTTTACACCCATTGCCCTCTATGTAACCTGATCTATCCTTGAATTCGCATCCTGATACATACACTCTGACCCTAATATAAACCGATTCTTTAAGTACCTGCTCTTGTTCTTGGTGGCCATGATTATCCTTGTAACTGCTAACAACATATTTCAATTTTTCATTGGCTGAGAAGGAGTAGGGATCATATCATTTCTTTTAATCGGCTGATGATACGGACGAGCAGACGCCAATACAGCGGCCCTACAGGCCGTCCTTTACAACCGAGTAGGAGATATTGGGCTAATTATAAGCATAGCCTGAATTGCCATAAACCTGAACTCATGGGAAATTCAACAAATCTTTTTCCTATCAAAAACCTTTGATATAACCATCCCTCTAGTCGGGCTAATTCTAGCAGCAACTGGTAAATCAGCCCAATTTGGGCTTCATCCATGGCTTCCATCCGCCATGGAGGGTCCCACGCCAGTCTCTGCCCTACTTCACTCTAGCACCATAGTCGTGGCGGGGATTTTCCTTCTTATTCGACTCCACCCTATTATAGAAAACAATAGCCTGGCACTGACAATCTGCTTATGCCTGGGTGCCCTAACCACCCTATTTACCGCCGCCTGCGCCCTGACACAAAACGACATCAAAAAAATTGTAGCATTCTCAACATCAAGCCAACTAGGCCTAATAATGGTTACCATTGGTCTTAACCAACCACAACTAGCATTCCTGCACATCTGCACCCACGCTTTCTTCAAAGCAATACTATTTTTATGCTCCGGATCCATTATTCACAGTCTAAACGATGAGCAGGACATCCGAAAAATAGGAGGCCTACAAAACCTACTACCACTCACCTCAACCTGTCTAACCATTGGCAGCCTAGCCCTAACAGGAACACCATTTCTAGCAGGCTTCTTCTCGAAAGACGCCATCATTGAAGCCTTAAATAACTCTTACCTAAACGCCTGAGCCCTAACCCTCACACTCATCGCCACATCCTTTACCGCCGTCTATAGTTTCCGCGTAGTATTTTTTGTCACTATGGGCACCCCTCGTTTCCTTCCCATATCCCCAATTAACGAAAACAATGCATCTGTTATTAACCCCATCAAACGACTCGCCTGAGGAAGCATCATCGCCGGACTTATCATTACATCCAACTTTCTGCCCTCTAAAACACCAGTCATAACCATACCAGTGGTCCTAAAAATGGCTGCCCTTCTAGTAACAGTAATTGGCCTTTTAATTGCTATAGAATTAACAATGTTAACCAACAAACAATTCAAAACCAGCCCCATACACTCCCCTCACCACTTCTCTAACATACTAGGCTACTTCCCCGCAATTATTCACCGACTTGTACCAAAGCTAAACCTGATCTTAGGACAATCAATTGCTACACAACTAGTAGATCAAACCTGATTTGAAGCCATCGGACCAAAAGGAGCATCCAACGCACAAATTAAAATAACCAAAACCATTAATGATGCCCAGCGAGGTATAATTAAAACATACCTAACAATCTTCCTACTCTCCCTCACCCTGGCCACTCTCCTGGCAACAATCTAGACCGCACGGAGCGTCCCTCGACCCAACCCGCGAGTTAGCTCCAAAACCACGAACAAAGTCAATAACAACACCCAGGCACAAATAATCAACATTCCCCCTCCAGAGGAATACATTATCGCCACACCACTAGTATCCCCCCGCAACATAGAAAACTCTTTCAGCCCATCAACGACGACTCAAGACCCTTCATACCAATTCTCCCAAAACAACCCAACCACCAACCCCACCCCTAACAAGTAAATTATAACATAACCGGCAACAGAACGATCACCCCACGCTTCCGGAAAAGGCTCAGCAGCCAAAGCCGCCGAATAAGCAAACACAACAAGCATCCCACCCAGATAAATTAAAAAAAGGACTAAAGATAAAAAAGACCCCCCATGACCAATGAGCACCCCGCACCCGACCCCGGCCGCAACCACTAGACCAAAAGCAGCAAAATAAGGCGCAGGATTAGAAGCCACAGCAACCAAACCAATAATTAAAGCCATCAATAATAATGATACAAGATAAGTCATAATTCCCACTCGGATTCTAACCGAGACCAGTGACTTGAAGAACCACCGTTGTTATTCAACTATAAGAACCCTAATGGCAAGCCTACGAAAAACACACCCCCTAATTAAAATTGCTAACGACGCACTAGTCGACTTACCCGCTCCCTCCAACATTTCAGTCTGATGAAACTTTGGATCTCTCCTAGGACTATGTTTAATTACCCAAATTCTTACCGGACTATTCCTAGCTATGCACTACACATCTGATATCTCCACCGCCTTCTCCTCAGTCGCACACATCTGCCGAGACGTAAATTACGGATGATTGATCCGAAACATTCACGCTAACGGAGCATCATTCTTTTTTATCTGCATTTACATACATATTGCCCGAGGACTATACTACGGGTCCTACCTTTATAAAGAAACCTGAAACATCGGAGTAATTTTATTACTCTTAGTAATAATAACTGCCTTTGTAGGCTATGTATTACCCTGAGGACAGATATCATTCTGAGGTGCCACAGTAATTACAAATCTCCTATCCGCAGTCCCATACATGGGAGACGCCCTAGTTCAATGAATCTGAGGGGGCTTCTCAGTAGATAACGCTACACTCACACGTTTCTTCGCCTTCCACTTCCTATTCCCATTTATTATTGCCGCAGCCACTATCATTCACCTCCTGTTCCTCCACGAAACAGGATCAAATAACCCCGCAGGATTAAACTCAGATGCAGACAAAATTTCATTCCACCCCTACTTCTCATACAAGGACTTGTTTGGGTTTGTAGTTATACTATTAGCACTTACAACCTTAGCACTATTCTCCCCAAACCTCCTAGGAGATCCAGAAAACTTTACCCCGGCAAACCCCCTAGTCACCCCACCGCACATCAAGCCTGAATGGTATTTTTTATTTGCCTATGCCATCCTACGATCTATTCCAAATAAATTGGGGGGAGTCCTAGCACTCCTATTCTCCATCCTAGTGCTTATAGTTGTACCTATTCTACACACCTCAAAACAACGAGGACTAACATTCCGACCAATAACCCAATTTCTATTTTGAACCCTAGTTGCAGACATAATTATCCTTACATGAATTGGAGGAATGCCAGTTGAACATCCATTTATTATCATTGGACAAATTGCATCCGTCCTATATTTTGCATTATTCCTAGTCCTAATGCCCCTAGCAGGCTGACTAGAAAATAAAGCATTAGAATGAGCTTGCCCTAGTAGCTTAACTTAAAGCATCGGTCTTGTAATCCGAAGATTGGAGGTTAAACCCCTCCCTAGCGCCAGAAAAAAGAGATTTTAACTCTCACCCCTGGCTCCCAAAGCCAGGATTCTAAACTAAACTATTTTCTGTAGCATTATGGTTTAGTACATAATATGCATAATATTACATTAATGTAATAGTGCATATATGTATAATCACCATAAAATTATTTAGACCATAAAGCAAGTACTAACTTTTAAGGTATACATAGACATAACTGAAAAATTTCAAAATTTATATTATTTTAAAATAATTTGATTCTTAACTCCAAAATATAATCGTTCGTCAATGTTTATCCTTGCGTTATTCATCAAGAATTTACCTACAGTTATTTAATGTAGTAAGAAACCACCAACCAGTTTATATAATTGCATAATATTCGTGATAGAATCAAGGACATAAGTGGAGGGTGGTAAATTATGAATTATTCCTGGCATCTGATTTAAAATCTCATGAACATGGGAATGTGAACCCCCCATATTCAAATCTATACTGGCATCCGGTTATCGGTGTGGTTCATACGACTCGTTACCCACCAAGCCGGGCGTTCTTTTATATGCATAGGTTCTTTTTCTGGTTTCTTTTCATCCACATTTCAGAGTGCAGGCGCAAATGTTAAATTAAGGTTGAACATATTCCTTGTAAGTGATAATATAAGTGAATGATTTTATGACATTAAATAAGAATTACATTAATTTATCTCAAGTGCATAATATATCCTTACTCAACACAACCTTATACTATATGCCCCCTTTTTGGTTTCTGCGCGATAAACCCCCCTACCCCCTACGCTCAGCCAATCCTGTTATTTCTTGTCAAACCCCAAAACCAAGAAAGGCTCGACTAAGCGCATCAAAGTTAACGAGTTTTGGTGAAATTAACTTATGCCATCACATATTATATATAACATATACATTTTTAACTTCACACTTTTTTTTGCGCACAAAGCCCAAAACTTAGTAGAAAAAATTAACAAATAAATCTCAATCCTAAAATTTCAAACAAAAATGC